TTTGTAGTTCGAAGGGAAAGGGATACAGATGATAGAAAATTGACTCCAACTTAATTCTTCCTAACTTTTCTATTTCAATGAACGGGCTCTTACCAGAATTATAGATGGATACTGCCGACCTTTTTTCCCTCTTTACTGTTCAAAATCAAAAAAGAAGTTGTTTTGTTAAGTGTATACACACTTTCTATGAGAAAGAATATAAACATAGTGGTTGTCTAACGGGATACTATGCATAATAAGATCTTGCCTTAGGGGAGTCACATATTTATTGCGGACTTTTTTATTATTTTGATTTTAGTTTTGGAATTTCGATTTTCTCGACGCATTTCATATCACGGTTGAAGCGTTAAAAATCTGTGAGGTTTTCTCTTCATAATATCTACATATTATGAAGAGAATATTGTAGATTGATCTATATTTAGCCTCTATCTTTATTAGAAAGTACAACTTTCTTTAGACGCTGTCTAACTTTATACACTACAATAACACTAATAGATAGTATGGTAAGAAAGAAAGGTTCATCTATTTCTTTCTTACCGTACTATCGGATCTCATAGAATACTACCAATTCTATTCTGATCATTTCATTTAAGACGCGAAATTAGAATCCTTTTCATTTGATTTCTTTAAGCAGTAATTAATCATTTTGACTTTGACTTTGACTGATGGTTTTTACGTAAATGATAAGTAGAAAGGCGGTAGGGACTAGAATGAACAGTGCAGTAGCAACAAATGCAAGAATATTTACTTCCATAATCTCATCGTTTTTTTACTTCAAAATAACTCGGGATTTAATCCCATAGAGATAATAAATCTTTCGCCTGTCAATTCAATGAATTACCTCTCGATGATCTTGAAATCGGATCAATATCATGAATAACAATATCTGAGCTCTCAAATCAATTCGTCGTCGAGAATTGAATAGTATAACATAGAAAGATCTTTTATCCATACCGAATCCAAAATTTCTTTATTGATCATTCTTTTCTGTTCTTTCTTTATCTATAACCTATCTTAGGGCCTCCTTTCCTTGTACAATCATCGGATAAAGTATCGTCTGAACGCCCGCCCTTCCGTTTCGATTAGTCACAAATGCCCAATAAACAATAGAAGCGAAGTGGAAACAGAAATGAGTTACGTTCTAAACTTCGTTTTTTTTTAATGATCTAGTTTTCTTGGAAGACAAAAAAGTGTGATAAAGAGGAGTTCCGGAATAAAGGATGTAATATTCCATCAAACTAACTATTTGAGTTTGGGGTTTGTTTGTTCTTCGACAGGCCCTCTAAAAAAAAATAGAAAAATACGAAGGAAAAATGATTTATTCCCTTACTAAGCTAAAAAAGAAGTGGGATCTTTGATTGATCTTTATTTTTCTTTGACCCCCCTTCCTTAACTTAATGCTCTCAATAATTGTACTATTCTACGTATATCTTTCTCCTACCAATCAGTATTAGTTGAAATAATGAAAATTCCCCTATTTGTTTGATGAGAGGTGCAAAATGCCAAAGGAAAGAAAAAAGAACCCCCTTGGGAATGAAATTCTGCTCCCCGTGCCCCCTTTCACAGAAAAGGGAGAGATGAATTGATGTACTTATTAGATCCGTCGGGACTGACGGGGCTCGAACCCGCAGCTTCCGCCTTGACAGGGCGGTGCTCTGACCAATTGAACTACAATCCCAGGGAAATTAGGGGATCTAGCAGAAAGTTGGATTCTTTTTTTATTCCTCCATATTGGGTCTTTCTGAAGGACAAGGGGGTTATACCATCTCATGGTAGATTGTTGAATTATTGGGCCGAGCTGGATTTGAACCAGCGTAGACATATTGCCAACGAATTTACAGTCCGTCCCCATTAACCGCTCGGGCATCGACCCAGGAAGAATCTGTTTTAGGCTTATTGGTAATCCATGATAAACTTCCTTTCGCAGTACCCTACCCCCAGGGGAAGTCGAATCCCCGCTGCCTCCTTGAAAGAGAGATGTCCTGAACCGCTAGACGATAGGGGCGTATTTGCCCAACTGCCATCATAACTATGATCATAGTATGAATAGTTTTTAGAAATTGTCAATATGAATATAATGGAATGTTATGATTAGATCCGAAGGATCTTTCCCCCTTTCATGATTTCATAGAATGATTCGTCATTCATATTCATGAATCATTCATTAGATTCGCCATTGGATATAGAATCCAGAAATTTCCATTTGAAGATCTTTTTTTTGAAAATCGAATAATCTTATTAAATTAAATAGTAAAAATAGTAAATAGAATAAATAATATGAAGGGTAATATTTTTTCGGGATTTTGGGGAGTTATTGGTCTGTCAGAAAAGAAAAGAGGGGATTCAATTCCATTTCTTACACTTTCATTCATTGTTAAGATGAGATATCCCTATCTCACACTAAACTAGGAAATTAACAAACGAGAAATTTGGGAAGAGGGATCAAGAAGTTATCAAAACTTGTTTTTTCTCTAAAAATGGAGTTCAGGGAGAAGTAGAA